TCCCTCCTCGCCCACAATCATCCCTGAACGCCCCTTACCTCTCACTAGTAAATAGGCAAGCAAAAGAGGCATAGCTCTTCTTTTCGCGGGATATCATATGACCCGTCTCTCTCTATAGTACGCCTGATGCTCCAGTAGTCTCCAGCAGTGACTTCTGTTCTATAAGGAAGGATTTGAGCCGAATCCTCGGATCATTGGGAATGGGACCGATTAGGACCCTAAAGGGATATTATCACAGATCGACACAACCCCTTGATCGCCATCTCCCGCGTACGCTCTCTCAGGCCCCCCATGTTCCTTTTAGCTACAAAGAGACGGACTGGGTAGGTAATTATATATGTAGGAGGGAATAATAAAGTCCGTATAGGGCCCGGCACAATGTAATTGTAAAGGGAACCAGCCGTAGGTCCTAATCGGGTCCATAAAGTTACGTTACGGGCATCATTTTTGCTGAGAGCATTATCCCATAACTTAGAGGCAGTTTGAAGAGAAGCATCAATATCTACATCATTCAAACTATCCTCTATTCCACTGGAAATAGATGAATCTCCCCGGGTAGGGTTTGAACCTACGACCAATCGGTTAACAGCCGACCGCTCTACCACTGAGCTACCGAGGAAGATTGCAGAGGATTGAATCCCATATACATTCAAAGACTCTTGTCTCGTGAGCCGCCTCTTAACCCTTAACCTGTAAGACGTTAACTATTTTAAGACACAGAGCTTCTTACTTCGGGACTTCATAAACCTCGTGTACACCCTAACTCTTATTATAGGACGAAGCGGTAATGATAGCAATCCCCCCTGCCTCCTCGGATAGAGCCCCCTAGGGGGGACGATCAATCATGACTAAGATCTTTCGCACCAGCCCCCCCCCCTAAGCTAAGATGCGTATCGATCAATCAACAACCAGTAGTTTCTATTTCTCCTTTTCCGAGAAACATAGTAGAATAGTCACAGGATTCTTCTACTTCTAGGAGCAGAAGCAATATATTATCTTGCAAGACTCTCTTTTATCTTAAGAAACGAGAGAAACAAAAACAATTAACAATAGAACGATCCCAATCATTAATCCGAATAAATAAGAGGATACTCTCCCGCCTTCCCCGTATCTCGCACTCTCTCCCCCTAAAAGACTCGAAATGCCGATACCATTGATCATTCCGTCGATTACCCATTCGTCAAACATTGCAATAAGCTTGCTTACAGAATGCATAACTCTTATTAGGTATTTATCATAGAAATAATCGATATAACCCCGATTTTGTGACAAATCTTGAAGAAAGACGAGAGCTGGATCTAACCATTGTTTATATTTTAATAAACTCTTTGAGCGAAAACAAAAACATATGGGTCCATAAAGGATATATGAAATAGATATTCCAATCATGGATAAACTAACGGAAAATTTATATATATAATCACAAGATAAGAGAAACGAAGAATAGTCGGGATAATTAAGAATAATTTGGAGTTTCGTGAAATGAAGATAGCAGTCTACGGAAAAGGCGGGATTGGGAAATCAACTACCAGTTGTAATATATCCATAGCTTTAGCAAGACGTGGAAAACGAGTGTTACAGATTGGATGTGACCCTAAGCATGACAGCACCTTTACCCTTACAGGGTTCCTAATACCTACTATTATAGATACTTTACAGTCGAAAGATTATCATTATGAAGACGTATGGCCTGAAGACGTTGTTTATAAAGGTTATAGCGGGGTAGATTGTGTCGAAGCAGGAGGACCTCCGGCGGGGGCTGGTTGTGGAGGGTATGTAGTAGGAGAAACAGTTAAATTATTAAAAGAATTGAATGCTTTTTACGAATACGATATTATCCTATTTGATGTTTTGGGGGATGTAGTATGCGGAGGTTTTGCAGCTCCATTGAATTATGCAGATTATTGTATCATTATAACAGATAATGGGTTTGATGCCCTTTTTGCAGCAAATCGTATTGCTGCGTCAGTTAGAGAGAAAGCGCATACTCATCCACTACGATTAGCGGGCTTAGTAGGAAATCGAACAGCTAAGAGAGATCTCATTGATAAATATGTAGAAGCCTGCCCAATGCCTGTATTAGAAGTATTACCCTTAATTGAAGACATTCGAGTCTCTAGAGTAAAAGGAAAGACCCTGTTTGAAATGGCTGAATGCCAACCAAATCTTAATTATGTTTGTGACTTCTATCTGAATATAGCAGATCAGCTATTGTCTCAACCAGAAGGGATTGTCCCAAGAGAGGTTCCAGATAGGGAATTATTTAGTTTATTATCAGATTTTTATCTAAATCCTGATAGTAAACTACGGCACAATAATACTAAAAATGATCAACAGGATGTTCTGCTTGATTCTACGATGATCTAATATAACAAATCTGATCTTTCTTTATTTTCATTCATACTTCTTTAGGAAACTCTTTTATGAAGACTCTTGAAACTCTCACTTTTGAATGTGAAACTGGTAATTATCACACTTTTTGTCCTATTAGTTGTGTAGCTTGGTTGTATCAGAAAATAGAAGATAGTTTCTTCTTAGTAGTAGGAACAAAGACTTGTGGTTATTTCTTACAGAATGCCCTTGGAGTCATGATATTTGCAGAACCTCGTTATGCAATGGCAGAATTGGAAGAGGGGGATATCTCAGCATAATTAAATGATCAGGAAGAATTAGGAAGAATCTGTCGTCAAATAAAGAGAGATAGAGACCCTAGTGTTATTATTTGGATTGGTACGTGTACTACAGAGATAATAAAAATGGATCTGGAAGGTATAGGTCCAAAACTAGAAAAAGAACTTGGGCTACCAATTATTGTAGCCCGAGCAAATGGATTAGATTATGCTTTTACTCAAGGAGAAGACACCGTGCTCGCTGCAATGACACATCGATGTCCCGAATATCAATCAAAAAAAGATGAGCAACAGCAATATCCAGTTGAAAATATCGATAAACCCGACGTTATTCTGTCAAAATTATCAGGATCTATCTCAAAAGCAATTGAACATCAATCGCATGATCATATCTTAGTCCTTTTTGGATCTCTACCTTCGACTGTAGCTTCTCAATTAAATTCAGAATTAGAACGCCAATCCATTCGGGTCTCAGGATGGTTACCCTCCCAGAGATATACCGAACTCCCATCTTTAGGGAAAGGAGTCTATGTCTGTGGTGTAAATCCTTTTCTAAGCCGGACGGCAACAACCCTTATGCGGCGTAGGAAATGCCAATTAATAGGAGCACCATTTCCTATCGGTCCAGACGGGACACGTGCTTGGATCGAAAAGATTTGCTCTGTCTTTAATATAGAACCTTACGGTTTGGAAGAAAGGGAAAACAAGATATGGAAAGGTTTGAGAGATTATCTTGAAATAGTAACCGGAAAATCTATATTTTTCATGGGAGATAATCTATTAGAGATCTCACTAGCAAGGTTTTTAATTCGATGCGGGATGATTGTTTACGAAATAGGTATTCCTTATATGGATAAACGATATCAAGCTGCTGAGTTATCTCTTTTACAGGATACTTGCATAAAGATGAATAAACCTATGCCACGGATCGTAGAGAAGCCTGATAATTATAACCAGATGCAACGTATGCATGAATTAAGGCCTGATTTAGCAATCACTGGAATGGCTCATGCCAATCCTTTAGAAGCAAGGGGTATCGATACAAAATGGTCTGTCGAATTTACATTTGCTCAGATTCATGGATTTATTAATTCAAAAGATGTTCTTGAACTTGTTACACGTCCCCTACGACGGAATACTGATTTGGGAGCTTTGGGTTGGAACAACCTTTCAAAACAAGCACTAACCACTTAATGAATAATAACATTATTAGATAATAAAAATTCAAAATAGAATTCATTGATAGAAATATCTGAGGCTGTTTCTTAGATTTCTTAATCATAAAGAATATTCTTTATGGTTAAGAAATCTGTTGATCTTCTCTGAAAAGAATGCTATACTATAGAGCTAGTAAATATTACTTATACACATTGAAAAAGAAAGATAACAGAAACAAAGGAAAATACTTATTATGAACGTAGAGAGCGTTCAAATGTCGTTGTATCTATTCCAAGCCTCATTAATCACTTGGATAAGAGTAGCAAGCCCTTGTATACTCTTCGGACTCTATTATGGGTTACTATCAACATTGCCTATTGGACCCTCCCATATAATATCTATTAGATCTTTTCTTCTAAGAGGAGATGCTAGCGGGTTTGCAGCTTTAAGTGGTTTGATGATAGGCCAATTAATACTATTTTTATCAATATTTTATTCACCTTTATATATATTGATAATAAAACCTCATACTATAACGCTCTTAATAGTGCCATACTTGTTGTTCTACTGGTTTCGGACCAAAGATCTATTGGATTATCGAGCTTTTTATCCTACTGGTTTATTGATCAATTCTCATATTTATAAAATATTTGCAGAAACCTTTATTTTACAAATTCTGAATCCAATCCTTTTACCAAGTCCTGTATTAGCTAGACTCATTCATCTGTTCCTTTTTCGTTACAGTGATAATGGCATATTTCTAATTAGTACCTTTTTAGGTTGGTTAATTGGTCATATACTCTTTCTTAATCTATCTAGATTGCTAGTAATTCGCCTAGAGAGTGATTCGCCTATCTTATATCTCTTAATAAAACGGGTTATACATAATACTTTTAGTATTATTATTTATATGAATGTATTGCTCTATTTGGGCAAAGCTCCAATATCTCTTTTTACTCACAGCCTTGAAAGTAGACTTGTTTTGCTTGAAGAAGATTTCTGCAAATTACCAAACTGGATTGTATGGATGTTCAAAGAATGGCCTACGTCTTGTTTTGATCAAAATAGGCCCAATCGACCTATACGATACTTAACATGTTGGTTCAACGGTAATAACCCTGTAAAAAAACAGGTATCAAGCTTTTTCTTTGATAAAAGCTTGAATGATGGAAAAGAAAGGATAACCTTTACAGCATTGCCTAGTCTGTCAATCTTTGGAAATCAATTACAATTATTAGAGCCTTTAAAAAAGAAACAGTCTGATGTAAATCCGTATAAATACTGGATAGACAACCAATTAAGAAAGAAGGAAGCTCTAATCAGTGAGTTAAAAGATCGAACCAGATCTTTAGACACTCAATGTATATTTTCAGAAACAAGGGAAAAAAGGACGGAACTTGTTTCTGAGAATGAAGAAGAAATATCTAAAGTTTGTAATCCCTCTCTAAGTAACTTGGATCGGACAAAATTCTCGACCTCAATATCATTTTGGATATTTTCTGATATGTTTAGAGAGAGTCCATTAATCAAGAATACTAATGAATATATTGAACACATTGAATTTGAACAAGATGAGGATGATTCGGAGCTTGAAGATTGGATTTATTATAAATATGAGCAGTTAAACTTTGATAAAATTCCTCTTCCTTGGGAACCAATACCACCAAGAGCTCAAGACATATTCTTTTTTTTGTTCGAGGATTCTGAGGACGCTAGCATTCAAGATATATTTGAGGAGATAGAGATTTTAAGCAAAGATAATGATTTACCATCCATTTGGGATTGGGAAATGACTTGGGAGCAAGTATCTCAGCTTCCGATGCCAGAACGAACTCTCTTCTTCCTTTGTCTTCAAGAAGATTATAGTGGGTTTGATTGGCTCAATCTTTTTAATATCGCTTCAATTGACAAGGAAGAAGAACCTTTTTATTCGAAACAAAGCTTACGTTCAACCTATAAGATTGAAGAAATGATGAAAGATTTAAATGAGGAGTATGAAATAATCATCGACAATCCATTTGATATTGTGGGTGGAGTTACTGATATTCGTAATAGGAAATTCAAGAATCTGGGAATCAGTATTGAAAAGACGATATCAAAACCAAAAAGGATTATCAAACGCTTCTCAGAAGCACCCGATTTCCGACGGGAGCTTATAAAGGGATCTATGCGCTCTAGGAGACGTAAAATGCTGGTTTGGAACCTGTTCCAAGAAAAAGGGCATTCACCTTTTTTTCTAAGATTAATGGAAATACCTAACCGGTCTCAACGCTCCCTATCAGGATTGAGTGATTCCAAAACATTGACAATCGATTCAGAACAGGAGACGAATAAAGAACTTGAAAAACAATTATCATCTTCCTCTTTAAAGAATACACAAACAATGCGCTCATTGATATCATCTAGATTAGATGTAGGTTCCATTCACACGGGAAGGAGTCTATTATTAGTGCTACAATCGAATCTTCGTAAATATGTGAAACTACCTTTATTAATAACATTTAAGAATCTTATTCGTATCTTTCTCTTGCAAGTTCCCGAATGGGACGAAGACTGGAGTGAGTGCCGCAAAGAATCTCATATTAATTGTACCTATGATGGTGAAGAGTTTTCAGATACTGATCTACCGGCTCGTTGGTTAAAAGAAGGTCTGCAGATAAAAATTGTTCATCCTTTCCAATTGAAACCTTGGCACAATCGTAAAAAGAAGTCAATATTTCAGGGAAATAAGATTCAATTACGAAGATCAAGAAGAGAGAATTCGGAGAAGAAAAGATTTCGAGCTACCTATTTGACAATCTGGGGATTTCAGACAGATAGGCCTTTTGGAACTATTCAGAAAGAGCCTTCTTTTTGGAAACCCATTAAAAGAGAATTGACAAAGACCTGGAAAAACAATCTTTCTTTGCGAATTAAAGAGATAGAGTCTTTTTGCTCTAGATTAGGTATATCTATGAGATTTGGTTCACTCATAAAAAGGGATTTGAATCCTTTAAAAAGGTTAGGAATGACTCAAGACGATTATCGTCAAACTAATGCTACTGAAAGCCTTCTTTTATTTGAGATTAAACAGGAACAAGAACGAAATAGTCAGAAGATTGACTCAGAATCGGTTCAGATTGCTAATGGATCTCAATCAATAGCTGGTATTGAAAATAAAAAACTTTCAGACACCTTTGGTGGACTTGAATCGAAAATCGGGGTTCCCACCTATCAACCTAAAAAGATTAATACCAATGAACGAAATATAGGATCATTTCATCTCAGTAAAGGAGAAATAGAGAAAAAATTAAATAATAGAAATATCAACAGTTCTTTAAGGTTTAAAAGACAATTAATAAATTTTCAAAAAAGAATTTTAATATTCCGTTTAGGAATCGCAAGATTCATTGATAAGTATTTATCAACTACAATATCTCTTCAAAGGGTTAATAGGATTTTTTCTCGTTATTCTGTTCCATTCACAACATTTTCAGTACAGTTGGGGCGAATCCTAAAGGATACTGTTGATAATTATGCTAATCTAGCAGAATTAACACTAGCTATTCCGAATACGTCCAAAAATATGTTCCAAGTAGACAATAAATCAATTAGACCGTTGTCACAAGCATATATTTATGACAATTTATGGTGTACAAACGGAACAGACAATGTAGATCTAAATGGTTTGCTGAAAGCCTTGAAAGACAATGAGATTCTTAAAGAATTTGAGAATCGGAAAGAATTAGATAGAGGTTCTAATCTCTTAAATGATTGGAAAAGAGAATTCGATTCTAAAGAATATAATAATTTCATGCAGAATTATGATCTTTCAATCGAGAGAGTGAAATCTTCAACATCTCTCTATGATAAAAACAGTGAAAGAAAGAAGCAGGATTTGTTAGAATGTCTCGATAATAGAAACAAGATCATAGAACAATATATTGATAAACCAATTCAAGAATTTGTTATGATACAAGGTCTTTCCAAGCAGCTTTCTGGTCTGATTGCAGATGATTTGAAGAAGTGGTTAGAGTCTTTCAATAGGTATAACTTGCCTTTTGAAGTATGGTGCAAAATAGCACCACAAAAGTGGAGAGTGAATGCTGAGAATCTGAATAGGTTTGAAGATATTCAAAGAGATCCTTTTGAAAGACAGGAAGGATATGTCTCTCATGAGAAGTCAGATGATTTTTGTTTTTATAAGGAAAATCCGTTGTTCAGAGATCGGATCAACAATCTTAATAAACGTCATAAAAACAACCATTTATTGTCTAATGTTGTCAATTCCATCCAAAGACACGGATCTGAAATATTGAAGAATAATATAAAGCAAAAGAATTGGTGGAGAAATCGTATCAAAAGCGTTATTGCAAAGAACAAACAAGAGGTTTTTTGTCAACAAATTGATAATATTCAAAAGGAGTTGATCTCAAAGATCGATTTATCCCTGTGGATAATCGCCGATGATATAAACAACATAGATCTATCTCAAACAGGATTAAGATCACCATTTGAGCCTAAGACTTGCATTCTAAAGGATACTTCAGTGGAATCTGTTATGGGTGAAAAAGTTGATTCAAAAACGGAAGAGCAGCAAGCGGATGATTCTAATATAACATTGAATCCAATTTTTTTGAGAGACAGAGTGAATCATTATTTTCTACCTCAATGGGAATGGAAATCAGAGGCAGCATATAAGAGATTACAAAGATTTAAGGATCTCCTATCTTTTACCAACGTATTGCCAGGTAAACATGATCTTACTGAATATATAAATATAGATCCAGAGTTAGTCAATATTTTCTTTTTCCAGGAGGATATTGACTTTGAAGGTTTAGAAGATCTATTCCTTTGTTCGAGTCATCATTTCTTGCGAATATTTGATGATCAGCTTCTAATGTACAAACTAGTTAGCATTTTGTTAAGGTTCAAAGATCGATATAGAAAAAGATTGGATACAGGTATTTTTGACGAATGTAAACAGCGCTTATTCTTTATCGATGAAATAAAAAATTTATCTTATCTCTACAATATTGACGATCTATTACTCCCTAGAAAACGTCGGGAATTACAGATTATGGGATCTCTAGGAATTACCAAACACGGAGAATCAAAAGAGAGATACATAGTAGATTATCCTTTTCAAGTGCAAAAGACAAGTAAGGATGAGGCATTGAAAGATTTAAGTAAGACCCAGACGGTCAAGCGTTTCCTTTGGCCTAGCCATCGTTTAGAAGAATTAGCCTGTATAAATAGATTCTATCTAAATACCAATAATGGAAGCCGATTTGCTATACTAAAGATACGTATGTACACTGTTCTCTAGAATCAAACGAAACAGATAGCTTTTTTTTTCAATTAAGATTGCTAAACAATTAAGAATCTCAATGATTCTCATGCGCAATCAGTGCTCTTTCTTATCAATTCTAGGATAGGCTAAGAACCAATTTTGATTGACAGATGCAATGTATTCAGAATGATTCAATGAAATAATATATTGGATCCTAATTCTGAGAGTGTTTTTAATTCGAACTGGTATCACTCAGATGCATGATCCAATTATTTCTAGTATTCTATAAAAGAAAGTTAAAAAGGATTATTACTCATAAATAAAAAAAATGTCTCTTAATTCATCATTAATTTCTAGAAAGAAAGATATGGGGTCTACTGAATCTCAAATATCTTATTTGACTGATTTAGTTTCAAGACTTACCTCTCACCTAAAAATGCATCCAAAAGATTATTCTTCTCAAAGAGGTTTATGGAAACTATTAGGGAAGCGCAAACGTCTATTAAGATATCTATCCAAAAAAGATATAGCTTCTTACAACAGTATAATGATTACTTCAAGGATTCGTAGATCAGAAAGACGCTAAGTTAGGTTGACGGGTATATTTCTATCTTATCATAAAAAAAATCTATTGATATCCCAATCTCTTTTTGAATCTGGGACCTTCTTAAAACAAAAGGGAATAATCTACGAGTATGCCTACCGTAAGAAAAGATACAGTCATCGTGAACATGGGTCCCCATCATCCATCTATGCATGGTGTTCTTCGACTTGTTGTTACTTTAGATGGGGAAGATGTTGTTGATTGCGAACCAAAATTAGGATATTTGCATAGAGGAATGGAAAAGATTGCTGAAAACCGAACAATTTTACAATATCTTCCTTATGTAACAAGATGGGATTATTTAGCTACCATGTTTACGGAAGCAATAACAGTCAATGCTCCAGAGAAATTAGCAAATATTCAAATACCAAGAAGAGCTAGTTATATACGAATAATTATGCTTGAATTGAGTCGAATTGCTTCTCACCTGTTATGGCTTGGACCTTTCCTGGCAGATGTTGGCGCGCAAACCCCCTTCTTTTACATATTTCGAGAAAGAGAAATGATTTATGATTTATTTGAAGCTGTCACAGGCATGCGAATGATGCACAATTATTTTCGGATTGGAGGAGTAGCAGTAGACCTAGCATATGGATGGGTAGATAAATGTTTAGACTTTTGTCATCATTGTCTTCTCAAAGTTGATGAATATGAACGACTTATTACCAATAATCCTATATTTCTAAGGCGGGTAGAGGGGATAGGCTTTATTAGTAGGGAAGAAGCTATAAATTGGGGCTTATCAGGACCCATGTTACGAGCCTCAGGAATTCCATGGGATCTCCGAAAGGTAGATCATTATGAATGTTATGATGAATTAGATTGGCAAATCCAATGGCAAACGGGAGGAGATTCATTAGCTCGTTATTTGGTACGAATTGGCGAAATGAGAGAATCTATAAAAATTATTCAACAAGCCTTGAGATTTCTTCCAGGAGGTCCATATGAGAATCTGGAAGCTCGACGCATTAGTCAACAAGAAAAAGACGTAGAATGGAATGATTTTGATTATCAATTCATTGGAAAAAAGCCCTCTCCTACGTTTAAATTACCCAAGCAGGAGCATTATGTAAGAATAGAAGCTCCTAAGGGAGAATTAGGAATCTTTTTAATTGGAGATGACAGTCTCTTTCCTTGGAGATGGAAAATTCGCCCACCAGGGTTTATCAATTTGCAGATTCTTCCTCGATTAGTAAAGGGAATGAAACTAGCTGATATTATGACAATATTAGGTAGTATAGATATTATTATGGGAGAGGTTGATCGTTAATATGGTAACTGCTACAAAAGATTTTGGAAGCCGAATATTTGACTTGTTTCATGAATTAGAGATTTCAAGGGATTCTTTTGAATTGATTCGGATTCTAATATCTATCATTATCCTTCTCACATTAGTAGCCGTAGGAGTATTAGTTATTGTATGGCTTGAATGAAAGATATCCGCGGGAATCCAACAGCGTATCGGACCTGAATATGCGGGTCCATTGGGAATCATTCAATCTATTGCAGATGGGATCAAGCTTTTACTAAAAGAGGATATTATTCCAGCTAGAGGAGATATTTGGCTATTCAACATTGGACCAGCTGTGGTAGTCATACCAGTATTCATGAGCTATTTGGTAATACCTTTTGGACAAGATGTTATAATTGCTGATCTTAATATCGGGATTTTTTTATGGATCGCTATCTCAAGCATTGTTCCCTTAGGTCTTCTTATGGCAGGTTACGGTTCAAATAATAAATACTCTTTTTTGGGAGGTCTTAGAGCTGCTGCTCAATCTATTAGTTACGAAATACCTTTAGCTCTATGCGTATTATCGGTATCCCTACGTGTGATTCGTTGAATAGTAATAAAAAAAACGGTATCTAAGATTCAGAGATTCTTTTTTTTTCATTTATTTAACAGAGTAACTAGATAGTCATTTGGGTAACATCAAACAGCATCTTGCAGTACGTGGATTGAGTCCCAGCCTCTATATACAGGAGTGAAAGCATGTCCGGGTAATTGAAGAAACTGTCTAATCCTAGGTATCTAATCAGAATTTGAAGCTTGAAGCGGGACAAGACAAGAAAGAGGGAGTTTCTTGGGCAAGGTTAGATGGGCAGAAACACTAAAATACAAGAAAGAATCGTAAAAAAGCATAAGATAAAGAATCCTATAATTTAGGATGCTTGCAGTTTTCGTTGAGTAGAGACTTAGCTTTGGTAGGGATGACTAAGCAGTAAATCTTGAAAACTCCGATTTTAAGTATATCCCTATCTATCTTAATTATGACTATTTGGAACGAAATAATCCTTTTGATAGTTCCCCTAATTCATTGTTTCATTCTACCAACTCTTGCAGAAAATTATTTATAGCATTAAGAATTAGGCTTACTTATTATAAGCAGATAATAATTAATCTGGAGAAGATTGGAATCAATAAGAATCTACAGCAAGCCTTGGATTATACTAATTACAGGGGCTAAGGGGGTTTAGATGGATTCTGAAGCTTTTATTAGTTGTGGCAAACAGAATCCCGTTGGTTAAGCTTATACTCTTTTCAAAAGATTATCTAAAGAATTAGATTATGAGTAAACTATTTAGGAAACCTACGGGGAGCCGTATGAATTGTCATATTCATGTACGGTTCTGAATTAGCGGTGGTAACAATAAATCACCACCTACTATAATTATCTAATAGTTTAAGTACAATTGATATCGTTCAAACACAATCTAAATATGGGTGTTTAGGATGGAATTTATGGCGTCAACCTATTGGTTTTATTGCTTTTTTTATATCTTCATTAGCAGAATGTGAAAGGTTGCCTTTTGATTTACCGGAAGCGGAAGAAGAACTAGTAGCAGGTTATCAAACCGAATATTCAGGGATAAAATTTGGTCTCTTTTATGTAGCTTCTTACTTGAATCTGTTGATCTCTTCTTTATTTGTAACAGTTCTTTATTTAGGTGGATGGGATCTATCGATTCCACTCCTACCAATAATTGAGAGGATTTCCTTTCCATGGTATCTTATGGGTGGATTTCTTGATGCATTGAACATAGTCATGGAAATCGTTATTACATTAGCCAAGTCCTATTTCTTCTTATTTTTATCTATTATGACCAGATGGACTCTTCCTAGAGTAAGAATAGACAATTTATTAGATCTTGGGTGGAAATTCCTTCTACCTATTGCTTTAGGAAACCTGTTACTGACAGCGTCATTTCAATTATTTATCAAGTACTAACTGATTCTTATTCTACCAATAATAATCTAAACAAAATTGCTTAATCTTGCAAAAACTGAGTGTCCCTTCTAAGTTAATCTATCATATGTTTTCTATGGTGACTGGATTCCAAGATTATGGTCAACAAGCAATCCAAGCTGCGAAATATATTGGTCAAGGATTCGCGGTTACTCTAGATCATCTAAATCGTTTACCTACAACTATTCAGTATCCTTATGAGAAACTCATACCATCCGAACGATTCCGTGGACGGATACATTTTGAATTTGACAAATGCATTGCTTGTGAGGTATGCGTTCGAGTATGTCCAATAAATCTACCTGTTGTGGATTGGCAGTTAATAAAGAATATTAGAAAGAAACAGCTAAAGAGCTATAGCATCGATTTTGGGGTTTGCATCTTTTGCGGAAATTGCGTTGAATACTGCCCAACCAACTGTTTGTCAATGACGGAGGAATACGAGCTCTCAACTTATGATCGTCATGAATTAAACTATGATCAAACGGCTTTGGGGCGTTTACCCCTTTCGGTCTCGCAGGATTCTACAATCAAAGCAGTTTCTGCTTTAAGTTATTTATCTATGGAAGCAGTGAGAGATCGCTCTAATGATCAAACTATTACATAGAGTAACCTTGCTTTGAATCTGGAATCAAAGGATTCTTTTCAAATAAAATCAAAGCCAGGAGGCTATCAGTCAGTTTTTGATTCTAAAGCTATTCCTACCAGAGTGATAGCTATTTCCGTTATGCTCTCTCTTATTTCTATCAAGATTCAAAAGAAATAAGTATATACCAAGAAGATAAAATAATCTATATAGATTATAAGATTGAAATATCCGTGCTGTTAAGCGTAGTATATTAAAAAAGAAAGATCTGAATGATTTTGTAAAATGAACCTGTCCCAATCAATTCATAGAATTCTATTACTATTAATAGAGTTAAGCATCTTATTAGGAAGCTTAGGAGTAGTATTACTTGCTAATGTAGTTCATTCTGCCTTTCTATTGGGATTCGTTTTTATCTGTATATCTTTGTTTTATCTCACATTAAATGCTGAGTTTATAGCTGCTGCACAATTGCTTATTTATGTCGGGGCCATAAACGTTTTGATTGTATTTGCTGTGATGGTCATTGATAAATCAATAGAGCCTAATTATTCCTTCACTTTCTGGAATCTAGGGGATGCAATTACTTTCGGACTTTGTACGGGTCTATTTTTATTATTAACTATTATGATTCAAGAGACAGAATGGTCCAATATCTCTCTGCTGAAGCAACAAGCAAAAGCTATTGTTCAAGAAACCTCTAAGAACAACATTCAAAAGATTGGATATGGATTGTTAACAGATTTTTTAGTTCCTTTTGAACTTCTTTCGATACTTCTTCTAGTTGCTTTAGTAGGAGCAATTACTATAGCTCGTAATGAACAAATAGTTGAAACAAAAAGAGATGCTGCTTCAGGATCCAGGAATAATTCTTCATCCCGATGATTACTAATCGCTCTTGATATTCAATTAGTCCTTTTAGATAAGTAATAGATCACTTTAGTACGGAGTTTTCAATATGGTGAAACATGGATTAATACTAGGTGCTTCTGTTTATTGCATCGGTTTATTTGGACTAATAACAAGTCGAAATATAGTTAGAGCACTAATATGTCTTGAACTAATTCTTAATGCAGCTAATATAAATCTTGTGATTTTTTCTAATTCTTTTGACAATCAACAGATTAAGGGAGAAATATTTTCCATATTCATAATAGCTATTGCAGCTGCTGAAGCTACTATTGGGTTATCTATTGCTTTAGTTATTCAACGAAATAGAAGATCAACTCGTATTGATCAATTTGATTTGTTAAAATGGTGATTAGCAAATCTGAAAATGATTCAATATTAAGGAATCTCTCTTTTTCTTTTAAGCGTACTTTTTTGTTTACTCAATTTATTCTACAAATATAAAGAATTATGTCATACTTATCTTAATACTTATTTCTTCTATTCAATAGGTTTCTTCTGTATCGTGCTTATAGATATTATGAAATTCATTAATTATAGGTAATGAATGGGACAAGGACAAACAATCTAGGAGTATTCTCTCACATATCTACGTAGTACATATGATAAGATCAAGAAGCGAGAGGGTTTGGATGAAATGAGTAATAGGATTAGAAAAAAATTATGAAAGGGCTTTATCCGGTCCCAGTCCCAGCCTTTGTTTGAGGATGAAGTAAGATTTAATAAGTATATACTTATAGTTTACTGATTATTTTGATAACAGAGTATCTTCAATCTAATAGGAGTAAAAAATTCAATGGCACATTCAGTAAAGATTTATGATACGTGTATCGGTTGTACCCAATGTGTAAGAGCTTGTCCGACAGACGTTTTAGAGATGATACCGTGGGATGGGTGCAAAGCAAATCAAATAGCTTCTGCTCCTAGAACAGAAGACTGCGTGGGTTGTAAGAGATGCGAATCCGCTTGTTCAACAGACTTCTTAAGTATACGTGTTTATTTGGGAGCTGAAACAACTCGTAGTATGGGTCTAGCATACTAATATGCTATTTAACAAGGTTTCAAGGGATTAAACTCATTTTATTCTTAACTCATACTCAAATATTTAGGCGCAAAGCTTTTGAGTATGAGTTGGTAATCTGAAATCCTTCATTCATTCATTCTTTACTAAATCTTTCTATCTATGATCAGTAACGTACCTTGGTTAACAACAATCGTTCTTTTACCAATTATTGCAAGCGTTCTGTTTCCAATGCTCCCTGGAAATGAAAGTCGAATTGTTCGATGGTATACGCTAGGGATATGTATACTAGAATTCGTTCTAATTCTTTATGTATTCTATTGTCATTTTCATATAAATTATGAATATTTTCAATTGATAGAAAAATATAACTGGATAGATTCTATTCATTTCCATTGGGTCTTGGGTATTGATGGACTTTCTATGAGTCTTGTTCTATTAACAGGATTTGTTACTACTTTAGCAGCTTTGGCAGCTTGGCCGATTACTCAGAACACACGCCTATTCTATTTCCTAATGCTAGCCATGTATACAGGTCAAATCGGATTATTTGTTTCTCGAGATATTCTACTCTTCTTTTTAATGTGGGAATTGGAACTCATTCCGATTTACTTACTTCTATGCTTATGGGGTGGTAAAAGACGTCTCTATTCAGCTACTAAGTTTATATTATACACAGCCGGCGGTTCTATTTTCCTATTAGTAGGATCTTTAGGCATGAGTTTCTATGGAGCTGAGGTACCTTCCTTCTATCTTCAAGATTTGACTAACAGATCATATCCGATGGCATTGGAAGTTCTCTTTTACTTAGGGTTTCTCATAGCTTATGCCATAAAACTGCCGATCTTTCCTTTCCATACTTGGTTACCGGATACACATAGCGAAGCACATTATAGTACATCCATGTTGCTAGCTGGAGTTTTGTTAAAAATGGGAGGATACGGATTGATTCGAATCAACATGGAGCTGTTGCCTAATGCTCATTCTATATTTGCTTCATGGTTAGTGTTATTCGGAGCGTTCCAAATTGTATATGCATCTTTAATTTCTTTAAGTCAGCGTAACCTTAAGAGGAGAATAGCATATTCCTCGATTTCACATATGGGCTTTGTTATAATTGGAATTGGTTCTTTAAGAGATATAGGCCTTAACGGGGCTGTATTACAGATGATCTCTCATGGATTAATAGGTGCAGCATTATTCTTCCTTGCAGGGACTTGTTATGATAGAACACGTACGTATTCTCTCGATCAATTAGGAGGAATAGCTATCCGGATGCCTAAGATATTTACTATGTTTAGTATCTTTTCGATGGCATCTCTTGCATTACCGGGAATGAGTGGATTTATATCAGAATTGATGGTATTATTAGGGATAGTAACTAATCATACTTATTCATTTCTATTTAGATCATTAGTTACCATAGTTGGAAGTATTGGGATACTGTTGACTCCTGTCTATTTGCTATCAATGTTACGTCGAATATTCTACGGATATAAAATATCAAATTATTCAGATCTCTATCTTATCGATTTTGGACCACGAGAGACATTTATCTCGATTTGTTTTTTTTTACCAGTTATAGGCATCGGTTTGTATCCAAATATTGTGTTATCTTTATGGAACAATAAGATAATCTCTATCCTGTCTCAATATGCTTTTATCAGATGATCATAGATAGGTATTTCTGAGTCAAGAATGAGATTCTATATCCAGGAGTATTACAGATTATTGTTGATAATCTTGTTTCATTATTACTTCATGGAAATCTTTTATTGTTCATTATTGTTGGTAAAGCATCTTGTTATTATTTGAACAACTATGAATAAGGAATCGATACAACGATTCCCTATTGAACTAGATTCTATTTTAATTGCTAACTTATTATATTAGGCCTTTGATAATAAAAAAAAATATATATATATAAGTTATTAGATATTTTCTCTCTCGATTTAAATTTACTAGTTTTGAATCAATTCTTATATCAACCATCCATAATTATGTAAACCGATTCCTGATAGATTAACTCCCAAGAAACAAATCCAAACCAGAAAGAATCCGGTAGATGCTACAATTGCAGGACCCTTACCTTGCCAGTTTTTAGTTATTTTGATATGAAGATAAATAGCATATATAATCCAAGTCGCTAATGCCCAAGTCTCTTTGGGATCCCAGCTCCAATAAGATCCCCAAGCCTCATTAGCCCATACTGCTCCTGAAAGAATACCAATAGTTAGAAAAGGAAATCCTAAACTGATAAGTTGATAGCTCCATTGTTCAAATCGGTGGATCCATTGGCACCTCTGTGAATTCAAAGACAATAGATAGAACGATTTTTTAAAATTGTTACCTTTTTCTTGATAATAGCTCTTATCAATATCTTTTAAAGAGATGAAAGTTAATAAATTTTGACTTCTTTTGCGGGCAAAGCAGTCTGTTACGTTCTCGTAGAGAATAATTAATGAGGATATTGATAATAAAGATCCGCATAACAGGGTTGCATAGCTTAGCAGCATCATGCTTACATGCATCATTAACCAATGAGATTGTAAAGCAGGTACTAATCCTGCGGACTGTTGCATTTCTTGTGAAAGACCTAGATTCGCAAAACCGTGGGTCAACATAGCACTTGGTGCTGTGAGTGCTCCTGACCACCGATTCTGGTTTCTAATTTCTAGGATTATATCGAGTAGACAGAAGCTCCACGACAAAAACATAGATGACTCATATAAATTGCTCAATGGGAGATGTTCAGATTGAATCCAACGAATCATCATAGATCCCGTTATAAGGATAAAAGTAATTATTATACCTTTTCCGCTCAGACGCCCTAGGATATCGATTCTATAGCATAAGCTTATCCACTGAAATAGAGTAACAAAGAGAAGTATAAGAAATGAGATATTAATAAATATGTATTCTATATTGGTGTGCATAATAAAGAGATCTAAATAATTAACAGGGTTCATTCAGTCATGCTATCTCTTAATAGAAAATATGTCTTGAATCCATTGAATTGATTTCTTGTCTAAGAAACTAATAACCCTAATTCCTTTCTAATAGAAGAACATTGTTATTCAGTTTTTTTTTAATAGCGAGATAATGCCGCTACTCGGATTCGAACCGAGACGCTCTAGCACTGCTTCCTAAGAGCAGCGTGTCTACCTGTTTCACCATAGCGGCTTATTTTATTTCTAAGCAAATAGAATGATATCATTTTCTTAATTGACTCGTCAATCTTGATAAGATTTATTTGGTTTAATCAAATAAAAAAATAAAAGAATGTACAAAACAATTAGAGATAGGGTAAGCGCCTTATTCTAGAAATCAGTAATATATTTTAGACTGATTGGTTTGATCCAGAATTCAGTTTTAGATTAAATATTATAATACTCTTGAAGGAGCGGGATATAGCGTAGCTTGGTAGCGTGCCATCTTGGGGTGATGGAGGTCGCAGGTTCAAATCCTGCTATTCCGAATGGAATATAATAATTAGAGTCTTTATAGAATAAGAAATATAAGAGAGATTTTGAGAAGTAGAAGAGTTCTACTCTCTTAATTTAAGAAAATCTGATTCTGATTCTAATGTCCCTTCCCTCGTTACACATATTGTTTATTCTTTTTAATTAGAAGATCCAAATTTAAGCAATTATTACTCTATCTAATCGATATTTTGGGGCAAAGACAACTATGAACGACATTGTATTGTGCTTCTTCGGGATTATTGTTATTATTTGAATCATCTTCTCTCCTACCCCCCCTTTTCGTAAATTTGGGGGTTTTTAAACTCTCGTCTTTTCATTTTATTCTGTCTGGGTTCTTTGTTTAACCAGACAGTTTTTTTTGTTTTGAACCAAATCACTCGTTTGATTTATAACTAGAATATCTTTTATATTTTATTTAATATTCAATCCTTTTTGATTGGTTCATTATTCTTTTGATTCATATAATAAAAACTCTTTGAACGTCCAGTCAAAATCGATTGAGCTAATGAAAAAGCTCTTGATGCCATTCCATCTATTTTGGACTTCCAAACATTATTACGAATCTTTTTCTTTGATCTGGAAGTACGTTTCTTTGGAACTGCCATAACGAAGTATATCTATATATATTTTTTTTAATTCTAACAGATTACAGAACTCTATTGAAACGTATTGATAGAATGAATATAATTAAGAGATTAAGAGACTCTTCGGGGACAGTAATAGCGTATAAAAAAATGAGAGCAGCAATTCTTCGGCTATAATCTAATGAGCAGTCTAATTATAAGAATGATGATTAACTAACCAATTCTTTTCCATTTGACCAGATAGAATCTACTATAAATCGAATAAGATTTTGTCTGTATCCCAATTCTTTACGTGTCTTATGTTTTGAATCAATCTTTGCTATTATTTTCTTTTTATCAAAGCAAGGATGTAAAACCCGCCCCCTAACAATTGCGTTCCTTATCCAGGGATGTCCAAGATTAATATTAGATCCCTCACAAATTAATAAAACTCTACAGAGTGATATCTTAGTGTTTGGCTTTAGGAAGTTAAGGCCCATCGACGTAAAAGGGTGAATGTCATAGAATCTCCCTGGTTCTACTCGGAGTTGTTTCCCCCCGGTGTCAATTATTGCATATTTCTTTGTCATGGTTCATTTTTTAAGCGAGTTGATAAGATGAATTCTAATCAACTTTGTTAAGACTAAATAATATAAAAAGAAAAAGAGACTCTAATAAGTATCTCTGACTATCTGAATAATGTCAAGTTTTTATTAAATTGAGATAGAAATTAATAGACTTTTTATTTCTATTACGTAACAGGCCTAGTAATTAATAATTTTTTTTGACATACATCTCTTTTGAATCTAAAAAAAAAAGATATTGATCATATAATTTGATAAAAGATATTTATGGAATCATTATATACATATGCTTGGATTGTTCCCATATGTCCATTCATAACTTCCGGGTTGATTGGATTGCTCTTATTTATTTTCCCACGAGTTACGAGAGACCTTCGTCGTGTATGCGCTGTATTTAGCATCATTTCATTATCTATTGCAATGTATATATCTTTCAACCTATTTCAACAGCAAATTGTTAGTCATTTGACTTATGAGCATTCATGGCCATGGATTATTAATGAGGATATTTCTATATCCATTGGGTTTTTATCCGATCCACTTACTTCGATAATGTCAATATTGGTTACTACTGTAGGTATTTTGGTTATGATTTATAGTGATAGTTATATGTATCATGACCAAGGATATGTAAGGTTTTTTATTTATTTGAGTCTGTTTGCTGCTTCGATGCTAGGATTAATATTTAGTCCTAATTTGATCCAAATCTACATATTTTGGGAATTAGTGGGAATGTGCTCATATTTGTTGATAGGCTTTTGGTTTGCACGACCAAGCGCCGCTAACGCTTGTCAAAAAGCTTTTCTAACTAATCGTGTAGGAGATTTTGGGTTCTTGTTGGGTATATTAGCCACGTATTGGATAACAGGTAGTTTTGAGATCCATGATTTGTGTGATCGATTCGATGAATTAACTTCTACTAATGTTGTTAGCTATTCTTTTGCTAATATATGTGCGTTATTATTATTCTTGGGTCCAGTAGCTAAATCTGCGCAATTCCCACTTCATGTATGGTTGTGTGACGCTATGGAAGGACCAACTCCTATTTCAGCTCTTATACATGCTGCTACTATGGTAGCTGCTGGCATTTTTTTAGTAGTCCGGATATTTAAGCTCTTTGAACATCTACCCTTAAGCATGAATGTTATATCTTGGGTAGGAGCGGTGACTGCCCTTTTGGGAGCAATATTAGCTCTTGCCCAGAAAGATCTCAAAAGAGGTTTAGCTTATTCTACTATGTCTCAATTGGGTTATATGATGTTGGCCTTAGGCATCGGTGCTTATCAATCTGCTTTATTCCATCTTATTACACATGCTTACTCTAAGGCTTTATTATTTTTAGGATCTGGTTCAGTAATTCACTCAATGGAAAGGTTTGTCGGATATTCTCCTATAAAGAATCAAAACATGTTTTTTATGGGTGGTTTACGAAGATATATGCCAATTACTGGAACAACTTTCTTATTTGGGACTCTATCTCTTTGTGGTATACCCCCTTTTGCCTGTTTTTGGTCTAAAGACCAAATTATTGTAAAGAGTTGGTTATGTTCTTCTTTTTTTGGGTGCATAGTTTCATTTACAGCGATTTTGACTGGATTTTATATGTTTCGTATATATCTTCTTATTTTTGAAGGTGAGTTCCGTGCCAACAGAAGTGATATGAGTAATTTTTCACTTGTTGATAGCAATATTATTTGGGGTAATATTAGAGTAGATCCAAAGCAAGAGGAGAGCAATGCTTCTTCAGTCTTGAAATATAAGAACATTAATTTAAAGAACAATCCAATCAAAAAATATAACCAAAAAGATTATCAAAATTCTTATTTATCTCAATCTATTTATCCTAAAGAGTCAGACTCTTTGATAATAATACCTTTGATTATATTATCAATACCAACATTATTAATTGGATCAATAGGAATTCATTGCTTTCAAACAGAAAGTAATCTTGATTTACTCTCAGAGTGGTTAATTCCTCTTAGAGTCCTTCCTTACTATGAACAGAACCATGAGAATTTATCAAGATTCTTAGTAGAATCACTAGGTTCCGTTAGTTTATCCATGATTGGAATATCTATTTCATATATCCTTTATGGACCCATATGTTTTTGTTTTCGCTCAAAGAGTTTATTAAAATATAAACAATGGTTAGATCCAGCTCTCGTCTTTCTTCAAGATTTGTCACAAAATCGGGGTTATATCGATTATTTCTATGATAAATACCTAATAAGAGTTATGCATTCTGTAAGCAAGCTTATTGCAATGTTTGACGAATGGGTAATCGACGGAATGATCAATGGTATCGGCATTTCGAGTCTTTTAGGGGGAGAGAGTGCGAGATACGGGGAAGGCGGGAGAGTATCCTCTTATTTATTCGGATTAATGATTGGGATCGTTCTATTGTTAATTGTTTTTGTTTCTCTCGTTTCTTAAGATAAAA